TACCCCCTTTATTTACCCAACCTTTCAAAAAAAATTGAAATGATTGAAGTTTTACTATTTGGAATCGTGTTAGGCTTAATTCCTATTACCTTGGCTGGATTATTCGTAACTGCGTATTTACAATACAGACGCGGTGATCAGTTGGACCTTTGATTAAGTAGCATCTCGAAATAAGATCTTTTTTTGACCTCCTGCAGATTAAAGAAAGGAGGAGGTCAAATTCGGGTTGCTGCTCAAGTTAGTAAAGTTATTTTATTGTATGTAATTCGACCCAAGAAGAACAGAAGCACGCTCTGTAGGATTTGAACCTACGACATCGGGTTTTGGAGACCCACGTTCTGCCGAACTGAACTAAGAGCGCTTTCTTATCACAATATAAAAAAAAAACGAAATGAAAAAAAAAAAGGAATTTAACCCTATATCTTGCATGCATTGCATATAGTATCATATATGATTATGTATGCCCAATTTTCATTGATTTCAATTCATCCTTCATTACTGCATATGGGAGAAGTAATAGATAGGGATGACAGGATTTGAACCTGTGACATTTTGTACCCAAAACAAACGCGCTACCAAGCTGCGCTACATCCCTTTCAATTGTCCCACAGTGTCATTGTAGAGAATCCCCGTCTTGTTTTCCACATCGTAATTTCCCTGATTGATATACCTCTTGCCATTTCTTCTTTTTCGTCTCATATAACATATTCTCATATAATATATAAAATAAAAGAATCAAAAAATCTAATTAATTCAATCAATAAATCAATATTAAATAAAAAATATTATAGTTATTGTTATTATTTAATTTATATCGGTAATGTTCAGAAAATAAATAGCCGTCTTTTTCGGCTTTAAAGAAATTATCATCTACCAAGTCGTTCGATATATCCACTTTAGTTAGGGATTCTGTATACAAATACAAGAGATCCTTAACGAACGACACATATTATCTGATCATATATGTATTACAATAAAAAAGGAGGATTTTCAATGCGAGATCTAAAAACATATCTCTCCGTGGCACCTGTGTTAAGCACTCTATGGTTTGGGTCTTTAGCGGGTCTATTGATTGAGATCAATCGTTTATTCCCAGATGCGTTGACATTCCCATTTTTTTCATTCTAGTTAGGGAAAAGTTCGAGATACAAAAAATTCTCTGTGACTAACCCTTTTTTTGTTTTTTCTGTCTTAGGATAAAAAAGAGAGAAAGAATCAAAAAAGATTCATCGGCAACGAAACTTGAGTTCCTTCGGAATTCAATTAATATGAGGTAGAGCAGAAATGGAAATAGGTATAGGGGACAACAGCAGCATAGCATACAATCTATTTAAATGAAATACTGGTTCGTATTAGAATAATTTATATTTCGAAATCATTGTATTACTTATTATTATTTCTCTATTGACCTCAATGAAAATAGAAGATTCTAGAAGATTTAAGAATTGGATTTCGAGTGAACAACTTCTTTTTTTTTTCTTCTTCGTTTCGGATAAAAAATGGAAGAGTTGAGTGAATCCAAAATAAAAAAGGAGGTTCATGGCCAAAGGTAAAGATGTCAGAACAAGAGTTATTTTGGAATGTAACAGTTGTGTTCGAAACGATAGTAATAAGAAATCGCGGGGCATTTCCAGATATATTACTCAAAAGAATCGACATAATACGCCCAGTCGATTGGAATTGAAAAAATTTTGTCCCTTTTGTTACAAGCATACGATTCATGGGGAGATAAAGAAATAGAAAAAATTTAACGCGTGTGTAATCCATACAAGGAACAGAAATAAATTACATAATTTACTAATTACATACATAATAAATAAACTATAAAAATAAAATAACCAATCAAATCCTATTTCGGTCGGATCCCAAATTAAATTAGAATTAAGAAATAGGATTTTAAAGATAAGGACTAAACCATGGATAAATCCAAGCGACTTTTTCTTAAATCCAAGCGATCTTTTCGTAGGCGTTTGCCCCCAATTGGGTCGGGGGATCGAATTGATTATAGAAACATGAGTTTAATTAGTCGATTTATTAGTGAACAAGGAAAAATATTATCTAGACGAGTGAATAGATTGACTTTGAAACAACAACGATTAATTACTATTGCTATAAAACAAGCTCGTATTTTATCTTTGTTACCTTTTCTTAATAATGAAAAACAATTTGAGAGAACTGAGTCGACTCCTAGAACCACGGGTCCTCGAACTAGAAATAAATAGATAAGTTGATTCCTCAATTCTAATTGAAGCAAAACACCAATCCGAACCCCAACTCAGATTGGTTTTTTATTCGAAAAATGAGAGAATCCAAATTAGATTGCCACGCCGTAAGAAAAAAAAGAAGAAATCTTTTTTTTTTGAAAAGTGTTCGTTCATTTTAAGTAATTACTAATTAGTTTAGTAATTAATAATTCAATTTATCATATAAATTTCTACCCTATCTTCCCGGAGCTCATTCTCCGGGGCCCCGTTTAAATCATTATGGTGTATTCCTTCTATTTATTTTATTATTTAAGGATTTTATTGGAAATCATGTAAAGACAATTCGTATTTGATATTGCTATTTGTGCAAGTATTTTACGATTAAGAAGTAACTGCCTCTTGTACAGATCATGTATTGATCTACTATAACTATAGGATACCCCTCTCTTACGAATTGCTGCATTTATCCGAGTGATCCACAAACGACGAAAATTTCTCTTTTGCCTGCCCCTATCCCGATGAGCAGAAACCAAAGCTCTCATTTTCTGTTGAATAGTACTTCGAGTAAGTCTTGAATGAGTCCCTCGAAAGGTTGATGCAAATAAACGAATTTTTGTTCTACGTCTCCGAGCTACATACCCTCGTCTAATTCTGGTCATTGAATCAAATGAAACTTTGATGAATAACTAATTGATTTTGTTTCTTTCAGTTATTCTTTTCCCCCTTTCCTGGTCTATTAATAACAAAACGGATTCTTCCAATGTATAAAAAAAATTCCAATGGCTTTTGCTACTATGACTTTCCCGACCACGATTTTTCCCGGCATTTAACCTCGAAATAATCCATTTTTTTGATACTAAATAGCAACAAATAAAAAAATACAGTCAATTGTAAATTAAGTTGAATATAAAGTAACAATAAAATAAATAGTAAAGGTAAATGGGTAAATAGTGGGTTCCATCGTTTCTATGGTTGCTTCTTAAACGATGAGGTCCTCTCTATACACCGGAGCCCCTTCCCTCATTAATCAATGTTATTAGTAACTTGTACAGTTCACATTCTTTGACTCTACCCATGAATTATCCAGTAATAGGTCTTTTCACAATGAGATCTACCCATACAGTAACGGTATTTAATTACAAAGGTTGGTTAGGTAACTGACCCTGTTAGTCCGTTCTTGCAAGAGTGGGAGCCTCATTTTTTTTGCTTCTTAAATACGGTTTCCCCGCTTAATGAATAACCATTTGCTACCAATGGGGAATTGCTTTTCATCTCCAATTGAAGTGATTGGATTTGCACCAATAGAAACCATAAATTTAATACACAATGGCACAATGAAGGTTTTAGATATATATATATATTGATTGAATTGAATGAAAGAATGAAAATTCTTCCATCCTATTCATTCGTGCTGGTCATTGATACTGGAAAATTTTGACTTTCTTTAGTTCCAGCTCATGATCTGAACGAGTCGCACATACACCCTAGTACACGTTCCTCGACGCTGAGGACATCCCCGAAGAGCGGGGGATTTTGTTACATTTTTTATTGGCTGTCTTGTGTTTCTAATAAGTTGTTTAATAGTTGGCATGCTAAATCATATATAAAATGGGCTGGTTTAGATCAATCCTAACCAGATGATTAGGAATTTCTTCGATTTTACTTTTTACCCCGGTAAGAAAAGAAAATATGAAATTTAAGTTCATCCGAATCCGAGTTAGGGTTCAAAAAAAAGTAATCGCGTATTTATGTGAAATCCCCTGCGTTTTCGACCGCTACAAGATCCACAATTCCATGAGCTTGGGCTTCTGTTGCTGACATAAAAACATCCCTTTCCATATCTTCGGATACAACCCATAAAGGGTTGCCTGTTCTTTGTACATAAACCCTTGTGAGGGTTTCACGGAGTTTCAGAAGTTCTTCCGCTTCTAGGACAAATTCTCCTGTTTGTGCCTCATAAAAAGAACTAGCAGGTTGATGGATCATTACCCTGATGATATAATTAATGGTTCCTCAATCTCATACGATCGGACAAAGGAAATAGATAAAGAATACCAAGAATAAAATTCGAATATATAACAACCGTACAGGCATTTTTGTGCATTGCATACGGCTCCACAATGGACTTTACTTTCCCCTCCTTTCCATCGAGCAAAAAAAGAAAGAGGATCCATCTCAAATCGTTAAGTGACCCATTTACCACCCTTCTTTTCGGGGGAGTTAAAAAAATACTATGATGGTTCCGTTGCTTTCTATATTTATTTATCTCGTATGTGATTCAGCAATCCCAAAGTTTCTTTTTAATCCGATAAAATCAAACAAATAATGAAAAACAAAAAAGATCTTTTTTGTTTTCATTTTAGTACTCTTTCATAACATAAATTTTTGAAAGATACTTCTGGTGTGAAAACGAAAAAGTTTGTGACGCTGAAATGACCCCCGGATAGGTAAGATAAAATCATAAATACCCTTTAGTCAGTCTCATATTACTCGTCCGATACACAATTGCATGTTATGAAAAAACAAAAAGAGTTTGTTCATATCGAACTCGAAGTGCCATGCTATTATTACTTAATATTCGTATTCATTTAATATTACATATCGCGAAGGCATAGTCTTCTTTTTTTTTTTTTCTTTTCTCAAATACAAATAAAAAAAACGCATTGGCGCCAAGCGTGAGGGAATGCTATACGTTTGGTAATTTCTCCTCCGACCAGGATGAAAGATCCCATTGAAGCGGCTAATCCCATGCATATTGTATGTACATCTGGTGGCACAAATTGCATAGTATCATAAATTGCTACTCCGGGTATTACCCACCCGCCCGGTGAGTTTATAAACAAATAAAGATCCCGGGTTTCATCCTCTATACTGAGATATACCATCAGACCAATAAGTTGGTTTGAGATCTCGCTATCAACCTCTTGACCTAAAAAAAGTAATCTTTCTCGATGAAGTCGGTTGATTAGGACAAAATTTTATCCCTTAAGAACCGTACACGCATCTTTGGATGCATACGGTTCAAACAAAATTGTGACATGTGACAAAAGAATCAATGTGTTGATTATAGCCCGCCTAACTTTTTTTTATAGTTTTTTAGAGTAGGACTTTTCTACCTCCTAATGAAGGGGCTTTTTCGTCTATTCTTTTTTAGAAGCGTTTTTTTTGCTCGCCTCTCCGTAAAAAAAAAAAAGAAGCCACTAAACTTATTGAATTAACCTCTCATTTCATTGATGTATTGTTTCATCGAAATCTAATCTAAATTACGATGTAATTTTCTTGTTCCTGAATGGGCCTCCTCAATTATTTTAGGTTTATGTTCTACTCCGGGTAAAGATCCGCCCGATTTCAATTTGCACATATAGGACAAATGATCCCAATACCGCTTTTTTGGTACAACTTTTTTTTTGCATTTCGTGCCTTTCTTACGACAAATATTTGATGGAGTCATATTTCATTGATTGGCAGTTTAGCTTGAGATGGCCTATATGCTATAAAGTAATCGTTTATGATACAAGTGGTAATCATATATCGATTACCTATTGGGTATTTTCTGAACGGAGCCTGAATACTTCATTTTATTGGATTGGTCCAACCAAGCCAACCATAAATTTTGATAATGGATAATATTAATATTGATCTCGACCCCCCAAAAAATGGATCGAATTGCACTTCACGCTCCAAATTATTGAATTGGCGGTTCAAGCAATCCTTTTTGGGCGAAACAGAGGGTATCTCGATCGGAGGAGAGAACGGGGAAATCCCATATGACCCAATATGTCTGACAAGTCGCACTATACGTCAACCCAAACTGCATCTTCCTCTCCAGGACTCCGAAAAGGTACTTTTGGAACACCAATAGGCATCAACTGAAAGAAAGGGGAGTTAAGTACTATATTTTACTTTGATGTGGAAACGTAATTTTGTATTTTATCCTTAGATTGTAAAATTTGTTTATTTTATAGAGTAAGACGAAATGAATAAAGGAAAATTTCTACGAATGGGTCGAGCTGTTCAAATGATGAACAAGTATTTACGCATTCGCTCATAGAAAATGGGACCAATCCCCCCATTGCGTATTGGTACTTATCGGGTATAGAATAGATCTGCTTATCTTTGTTCCTACGAACGGAATTGTTCCATTATTACCAATGAAATGGAATTAAATAAATATTAACCCTTGCTCCGAAATAATCCATTGAAAGGGAGAGGTCCATAGATAGTCTTTTCCAATGCGATAAAGTTACATAGTGTCTATTTTTCTTTGATAAAGGGGTATTTCCATGGGTTTGCCTTGGTATCGTGTTCATACCGTTGTATTGAATGATCCCGGTCGGTTGCTTGCTGTACATATAATGCATACAGCTCTCGTTTCCGGTTGGGCTGGTTCAATGGCTCTATACGAATTAGCCGTTTTTGATCCCTCTGACCCCGTTCTTGATCCAATGTGGAGACAAGGTATGTTCGTTATACCCTTCATGACTCGTTTAGGAATAACCAACTCATGGGGCGGTTGGAGTATTACAGGAGGGACTATAACGAATCCGGGTATTTGGAGTTACGAAGGGGTGGCCGGGGCACATATTGTGTTTTCGGGTTTGTGCTTCTTGGCAGCTATCTGGCATTGGGTATATTGGGATCTCGAAATATTTTGTGATGAACGTACAGGGAAACCTTCTTTGGATTTGCCCAAGATCTTTGGAATTCATTTATTTCTCTCAGGATTAGCTTGCTTTGGATTTGGTGCATTTCATGTAACAGGCTTGTATGGGCCTGGAATATGGGTATCTGATCCTTATGGACTAACCGGAAAAGTACAATCTGTAAATCCTGCTTGGGGGGTAGAGGGTTTTGATCCTTTTGTTCCGGGAGGAATAGCTTCTCATCATATTGCAGCGGGTACATTGGGCATATTAGCGGGCCTATTCCATCTTAGTGTCCGTCCGCCCCAACGTCTCTACAAAGGATTACGTATGGGTAATATTGAAACTGTCCTTTCCAGCAGTATTGCTGCTGTCTTTTTTGCAGCTTTTGTTGTTGCTGGAACTATGTGGTATGGCTCCGCAACTACCCCGATCGAATTATTTGGTCCCACTCGTTATCAATGGGATCAAGGATACTTCCAACAAGAAATATATCGAAGGGTTGGTGCCGGACTATCCGAAAATCAGAGTTTATCAGAAGTTTGGTCTAAAATTCCCGAAAAATTAGCTTTTTATGATTACATTGGAAATAATCCAGCAAAAGGGGGATTATTTAGAGCGGGCTCAATGGACAACGGGGATGGAATAGCTGTTGGATGGTTAGGACATCCGATCTTTCGAGATAAAGAGGGACATGAGCTGTTTGTACGTCGTATGCCTACCTTTTTTGAAACATTTCCAGTAGTTTTGGTAGATGGAGATGGAATTGTAAGAGCCGATGTTCCTTTTAGAAGGGCAGAATCAAAGTATAGTGTTGAACAAGTAGGAGTAACTGTTGAGTTCTATGGTGGCGAACTCGATGGAGTGAGTTATAGTGATCCCGCTACTGTGAAAAAATATGCTAGACGTGCTCAATTGGGTGAAATTTTTGAATTAGATCGCGCTACTTTGAAATCCGATGGTGTTTTCCGTAGCAGCCCGAGGGGTTGGTTCACTTTTGGACATGCTTCGTTTGCTTTACTCTTCTTTTTCGGACATATTTGGCATGGTGCCAGAACCTTATTCAGAGATGTTTTTGCTGGTATTGACCCGGATTTGGATGCTCAAGTGGAATTTGGAGCATTCCAAAAACTTGGAGATCCAACTACAAAGAGACAAGTAGTCTGATACAACACTGCTCTTGTACCTTTCGCCTCTATTGAATTTTCCTTTTGTGATTTAACTTTGACATAGAGTAGTAGATAAATCTTGATTTGAATCACCGACCTTTCTTTGACTCTTGTCCTTTCTTAATCTGGGAGATGTTCCCAAATGAACAGATGTGGAAGCTATAATTATAAACCACGATCGAATTTATGGAAGCATTGGTTTATACATTCCTCTTAGTCTCGACTCTAGGAATCATTTTTTTCGCTATATTTTTTCGAGAGCCGCCGAAGGTTCCGACTAAAAAATAATTTTTCATTATCTTACATTATCTAAATTGAAGTAAAGTAATGAGCCTGCCAATATGGTAGGCTCATTACTTTACTTCAACTAGTCTCCGTGTTCCTCGAATGGATCTCTTAGTTGTTGAGAGGGTTGCCCAAAAGCGGTATATAAGGCGTACCCAGTAAAACTTACAAGTAAACCAGATATAAAGATGGCGACTAGGGTTGCTGTTTCCATTATTATAAAATTCTAAGACCATAATGGATCTATGATAAGATCGTTTATTTACAACGGAATGGTATACAAAGTCAACCGATCTCAACTAATGCAATAGGATTTATGGCTACACAAACCGTTGAGGGTAGTTCTAAATCTAGTCCAAGACGAACTACTGTAGGGAATTTATTGAAACCGTTAAATTCGGAATATGGGAAAGTAGCTCCTGGTTGGGGGACTACTCCTTTGATGGGGTTCGCAATGGCGCTATTTGCAGTATTCTTATCTATTATTTTAGAGATTTATAATTCGTCCGTTTTACTGGATGGAATTTCGATGAATTAGGTCCATAAAAAGAAAATCATGAAGTCTTGGCTTTTCAATCCCAAATGAATCACTTAGGACTCTATGGGCCATTCTGGCAGTTCGATCGTGGAATTCTTTTGTTTCTGTATTTCCGGAATATGAGTGTGTGACTTGTTATAATTGATCCTATCGATAGTACAGAGAATGTATCTGTCATCTTGAAAGAGATGGGTTCTGTTTCGTCGGATATTCATTTTTGTATCTGGAGCACGTAATATAATAGATCAAAAAATATTTGAACTATGATTCATAGTTACTATTCAGACCTCGTGACTGGATTCAAAAAAAAAATGTAACGATTTTTGTATATTTATAATATCAAATTAATAAATTTGATTTAGATTCATTTTATTAATTAAAATAATAAATCGAGGTTTTTTTCTTCCTAAAAATTTCTGTTTCTTTTTTTGACCAATGGCCCGTTTCTTCGGAATTTGAGTCCTTTCATCTATTTATATTTAATTTTTAATTGAATAAGTGATGATCAAACGGTTCTTACTCAGAGAACCTTTGGGCTTAGCTTGGGGGCTTTATTCAATCATCGTGGTTCTAGTATGAATCTGAGGTTTCGACCGATTCATAGGGTCTCAACAAGATAATTCCTATAAATAATAATAAAATGCAAAAAAAAATGGGGAAAAAGAAGAGTCAAGAAGCCTGTAACTATCAACAAAAAGACGAATGAGCTGACTTGATTTTTTGGCATTATCATTACAAAGAATAGCTCGAGGGTTTCCCTTCATATCTTCAGAGAAGATTTAATCCGGGGACTAATAATAATAATAAATTGGAAACTTTCTATTAACTATTCGTTGCAACGAGTATTTTGGTGTTTCTGCTTGAGCTGTACGAGATGAAATTCTCATATACAGTTCTCAGAGGGGGAGTTCCTTGGTTTACCTATCTCAATAAAGTATATGATTGGTTCGAAGAACGTCTCGAGATTCAGGCGATTGCAGATGATATAACTAGTAAATATGTTCCTCCTCATGTCAACATATTTTATTGTTTAGGAGGGATTACACTTACTTGTTTTTTAGTACAAGTAGCCACGGGGTTTGCCATGACTTTTTACTATCGTCCGACCGTTACCGAAGCCTTTGCCTCAGTTCAATACATAATGACTGAAGCCAACTTTGG